CTTACTAGAGAGGTTCCCAGGGAATTCATTAGAGGAATATTTCCAATAAATACGGTTTGTTCTTGCATATCTCTACCGGGTTTCCAAATTAATCCCGCGGATACATATAATTCAGAAGAGTATGTGAGTGATTCATACACAGCATCTCTTTCTTTTATCAAGGGCTCTGCCAATTGATATGTTGCCACAAATAATTGAAATTCAATTTCTTGATCTGTATCTTCAATTTTTGGAAACTTATGAAGTTCTTCCATCAAGCCTTGATCAATGAACCTACAAAATCCGTCAAATTGTATCTGACTAAACCCTGGTATTGTATACATTCCCTCATTTCCATCCCGGAACATCTTAAGTTTTCCGTTTATCGAAAAAATCCAACTATTGGCTCACTCTTCGTTGAACCATATAGATTGATCTAGCAACGATGGAATGTATATTTTGCTCATTTGAACAACATGAAATTTTATCCAACCCCATATACATATATATATGTACTAAATACGTATGAACGGAGGAATAAAAAAAAATGTGACTCAAATTCGAATTTGCGACAGATACAAATGGAAATGAATTGATAAAACATTCCTGGAAACAAAATTCTGCCACTTAGACTTATGGAGTCTTGTATAGAATATCAAAATAGATCCAATTTCTACCTTATGATATTACGATCAGATTGGGTACCATAAATGGATTCGGAATTGAATCTGTTCTCTATGAGTGAGATAAAGACAGAATAATCAGGAACCGTCTAGAGTTGACTTTGATTTTAGCACTTAATTTATTTCATCGATTCCGTTGTTCAAAAAATGATTCGCAGAGAGAAAAGATATTTCTACCCATTTGTTAATTAGTAGAATACGATTGAAGTGCGTAAGAGAAGTCATATTTATTAAGTACATGCAGATATAACTATCTAGCTATCCGTATATCCCATCTTTTATCGAAGTTCCCTTGAGGCAACATAGGTCGTGCTATATCCAAATTTCTATTTTATATTCAATATATTCAATGAAAAATGCAAGCACGACGATTTCCTAATAGGAATATGTAGATAAGATACCTGACTAGGTATCCGTGTAAGAATTTCTGTTCTGGGGTTTACATATACACATAATTGTTGTTATAATTGAAATTGAAAAGGATTAATTATGGATAAAGAATTGAGACTGATTAGTCGTATATCAATTTGATCTCCTTATGTTATTAAGGAAACCAAATTGGAGATCAAAATCCAAGAACCATTCATGAATTCACAGTCATTAATGCTTCCAATTTGCTCTGAATTTTGGATTCTGTGACTGGAAATCCATTTTTCTCTTTCAATAGAAAAAAAGGGGAAAGCTTTTATTTAGGTGTTGTGTGTTTTGAAATACAATCAATCTAAGAGAACAACAGGATCCAATCAAAAAAAAGAAATGGTTCAGCAATTCCCCAGAATATTTCCATCTATATCTATTTTGTATCGTTTTGGCGGCATGGCCGAGTGGTAAGGCGGGGGACTGCAAATCCTTTCTCCCCAGTTCAAATCCGGGTGTCGCCTGATTAACAAAAGACTCGGAATTTCTTACCCTACTAAACTAATAGAACTCACAAAATTCTTGCCTGGCAGAAGCAGAGGTAAGGGGCGGGGACTGTCGATACCCAATTTTAAGAATCGGGGGGTTGACTTTCAATTATTTCTTCAAAAATCGGGGTGTGACCCAAACCTGTACCATACCAATATGAATTACCAATATAAATAAAGAAATACTCACTTAATTACGGATTCCCGATGCGTTCAGGCCATTGATTTGATTTATCAATCGAATCAAATCCATAGTAAGATTCAATTGTGAGATTCAGAACTACGAAAGTCAGGGACCGCAAATCCGTGTATCCAAAGGAAGGTTCCTAAGAGACTGTAAATCCTTGCTCCTAGGATCCAAGAAGGGGTTATAGGAAGGACTATAAATACTTCCTAATTACCTTACCCTACTAGGGTTTACTGACTGAGTCTTGAAGTAGATTGGGTAGGCTGGTGGGGAATCCAATTAGGAGTTGTGGAAAGAACTGAAGATACTTTGTATCCATACAAACTCATGAGAGTCTCTGAGTGCTCAGGTTTTCAATTAATATTGTATGGGTGATTGGCTTTTATAGAATAAAAGTGGAAAAAAGTGCTTTCGTTGGGGTAACCCCGCCAAGAATGTAATAGGGTGTCTTCCAATTGTTTCACATTTCACAGAAGTAGAGACAGTAAGGCTTAGATGGGAAATTAGGGGTATGTGATAGATAGTTATATATCTTGATGGTATATTTTTTTTTTCTGCTTTTTGTTTATGAAAGGCAACAATAGGTCTTACTATTCCTACATATTCCATTAGTCACATTCCCTTGAGACTTCCAAGGGGCAACTGTGTATCTTGCTTGTACTTAGTGCTTTCCGATTCCACCAGAAATCATAGAGGGACTTGTTACGGGTGTATTCATTGGATTGGTTCATCAAAAACGTTAGGTC